TGTGGGATATGGGAGGACCAAGGCACTTATATATCTATCTTGGTTGGAGTGCTAATTTGAGTATTGTGAATGTAATAAATTTAATTAAGTATCTAGGGAAATATATGTTAAAAATGGTAGTAAATATTTAAGGGGGAAGATGAAAAGATGGGGGGATAAGTAGTATATGTGATGTTAATGTTTTATGTCCTGCGACCATTGACTGTGATGCTCGTGCCTACCATTATGGGGATGCTCAAGATGCAGTTAAGTCCAGCTACAATTCATGCTCCGGGTCAGGGCCTCAGACGGCCATAGCTGAGTCCAAGCATCCCCAAAAAATAAAAAATACCAAATGTATGACAGCACAGTTATGTGTGAGCATGGGCTGATTAGTCATTAGTCCATCGAGATGTCTTATTTAAGGGGAACGTGTGGGCGATTTTAGGTGAGATGGCCCTGAAGAAAGAACCAGATGCCTGTTAAAGTTCATTAAATAGCTACCCCCACTGTAAATGGGCCCGGAGCGAGAAGAGGGATCCCTGCCAAGCGGGTTGCTGGTTTCACGCGGCATGGTAGTTAAGCTCGCGATCTAGTGGGCGGGATACGCATGTTGACGAGGTCAGATTTGACTGTATGTGCCATGTACGATGAACAGTAGAATGTGCTATGTACTGTTAATAATTAACATGTACTTGCTTATATGCATGGACTGTACCAGTTTATGTACTATATACATATTATGTCTATATTACATTAATTATCTATTTCGTGCTTATATGCTTGGGGTATAACATTTAATGTACTATATACATATTATGTCCTATATCATTAATTTTATGTCCTTCCCCCCGTGAGTTATGCAAGGACATAATTGCATACTACCATTATTAGAATGGGGTGAAAAATTTGGATTAAATGTTTGGGGAATTTGATAAATTTAATACTGGGGAGGTTCTTGGTGTTGGTGGAATTATATTGATAGTGATATCAGGGAATAGTTTAAGTAGAACTTCAGCTTTGGGTGTTGATGGTGGAGCTATAGCTTCTTCCTTGAGCCTTGGGGAGGACAATTACTCTCCTTCTCTGGTTTACAAGACCAGTATATTCCATATACTACGAAGACTTGTTTATCATTTTAGGAGGTTGTTTTCAATGCTACCGGCTACTGGTATTAGTACTAGAATAAGGAGGAAATATATAATAGATGCTAGCTGGCCAATGATGATATAGGGGTGTTCGACTGGTTGTCCTCCGATTCATGTGAGTGTAAGTAAGTCTGCCACTAGGACTCAAAACAGACACTGGCTGATTGGTCGGAATATTATACTTCGTTGTTTGGATGTATGTAATATGGGTATGAGAATCAGAATCAGGATTGAGAGGACAAGGGCTAGAACTCCTCCTAGTTTGTTGGGGATTGATCGTAGGATTGCGTATGCGAATAAAAAGTATCATTCGGGTTTGATATGAGGAGGTGTGTTAAGAGGGTTTGCAGGGGTGTAGTTGTCTGGGTCTCCTAAAAGGTCAGGTGCAAATAAAACTAAGAGTGTTAATACCAGAATTAGTAGGATGGCGCCTAGAATATCTTTAATAGTGTAGTAGGGGTGGAATGGGATTTTGTCTGCGTCTGATGAAATTCCTGTGGGATTGTTGGATCCTGTTTCGTGTAAGAAGAGTAAGTGGACTATGGCGAGTGCTGCGATGATAAATGGGAGAATGAAGTGGAAGGCAAAAAATCGGGTAAGGGTTGCTTTGTCTACTGAGAAGCCCCCTCAGATTCATTCGACTAGGTTTGTGCCGATATATGGGATTGCTGATAGTAGATTGGTGATGACTGTTGCTCCTCAGAAAGATATTTGTCCCCATGGCAGGACATATCCTATAAATGCTGTAGCTATTGTTACAAATAGGAGGATTACTCCGATATTTCATGTTTCTAGAAATGTGTATGATCCATAGTATAGACCTCGTCCTACGTGCATAAACAGGCAGATGAAGAATATTGAGGCTCCGTTTGCGTGTATATATCGGATGATTCAGCCATAGTTTACATCTCGGCAGATGTGGGTGACAGAGGAGAATGCTGTTATTGTGTCGGATGTGTAGTGTATTGCTAGAAATAGGCCTGTTAGGATTTGTAGGACTAGGCAGATGCCTAGGAGGGAGCCAAAGTTTCATCATGATGAAATGTTTGATGGAGCTGGTAGATCGATGAATGCGTTGTTTACAATTTTTATTAGTGGGTGGGATTTTCGGATATTGGTCATTAGGGTTCTTGTAGTTGAATGACAACGATGGTTTTTCATATCATTAGTCGTGGTTAAATTCCACGTGAGAATAATGATAGTATACATTGTGTTTATTTTAAGCATTATTTTTGTGATTGGTTTTGTAGGATTTTCTTCGAAACCTTCACCTATTTATGGGGGGTTGGGTTTAATTGTGAGTGGGGGGGTTGGTTGTGGTATTGTGTTAAATTTTGGTGGGTCTTTTTTAGGTTTAATGGTATTTTTAATTTATTTGGGTGGTATAATAGTGGTTTTTGGGTATACAACGGCTATGGCTACTGAGCAATACCCTGAGATTTGAGTATCTAATAAGGTTGTGTTGGGGGCTTTTATTACTGGTTTGATGATGGAGTTTTTGATGGTTTATTATGTGTTGAAAGATAAGGAGGTGGAGATTGTATTTAAGTTTAATGGTTTGGGGGATTGAGTAATTTATGACACGGGGGATTCTGGGTTTTTTAGTGAGGAGGCTATGGGGATTGCGGCTCTCTACAGTTATGGTACTTGATTAGTTATTGTTACTGGTTGGTCTTTGTTGATTGGTGTTGTAGTTATTATGGAAATTACTCGTGGAAATTAAATAGGATCATGCTGATGAGAATTGTGACTAAGAAAGAGAGGAAGTACAGTTTGATTAGGCCTTTTTGGCTTGTGACTATGGTGGATGCTTGTATTTGGATCAGCGCGGTTGTTTTTGGTAGAATGTTTTCTAGTCAGATTATGTCTAGAAGGGAGGATGCTGATTTTTGACTTATTGTTAGATTTATGTAGGGAGTCAGGCGATGTATGATTGTGGGATAATATCCTAGTATGTTAGAAAATTTAAAGGCGTTTGATGGGTACTTAAATTTTAGGTAATAGGTTATGTTGCTTATTTCTAGTGCTAGGATAAAGCCTAGGATTGTTACTGCTAATGCTGTAAGTTTGAGATAGTGGGGTATGGTTATTTGAGGAATTGTTATTGGGGGGATGTTATTGGAAATAAAGAATCCGGCGAAGAGGCTACCTACTAGTAAGCGTTTAATTGAGTTGATTAGGAGGGGGTTGTTCTCGTTGATAATAATTAGGGTTGGGAATCGGGGTTGCCCTAGGAGTGCAAAGAAAAGGATACGGGTACTGTAAATGGCTGTGAAGGAGGTGGCGATAAGTGTTAGTAGGAGGGCTCAGGCGTTGGTATATGACGTGTTGGCGGATTCAATGATTAGGTCTTTGGAGTAGAATCCGGTGAGGAAAGGTATTCCTGTTAGTGCGAGGCTGCCGATGATGAGGGCTGATGTGGTGAAGGGTATTGCTTTGAATAGGCCTCCTATTTTTCGAATATCTTGTTCGTTGTTCAGGTTATGGATAATAGAGCCTGAGCATATGAAGAGTATAGCTTTAAAAAAGGCGTGAGTGCAGATATGGAGGAATGCTAGGTAGGGTTGGTTAATACCAATTGTTACTATTATAAGGCCTAGTTGGCTTGATGTGGAGAAGGCGACAATTTTTTTGATATCGTTTTGGGTGAGTGCACATATTGCTGTAAATAGTGTTGTGATAGCTCCCAGGCATAGTATGAGAGATTGAATAAGTTTATTATTCTCTGTTAGTGGGTAGAAGCGGATTAATAGGAAAATGCCTGCTACTACTATAGTACTGGAGTGGAGTAGTGCTGAGACGGGGGTTGGGCCTTCTATAGCAGACGGTAGTCATGGGTGGAGGCCAAATTGTGCGGATTTTCCTGTGGCAGCCAGTACTAGGCCTATTAGGGGTAGGTTGGAGTTGTTTGGGTTTAGAATGAAGATTTGTTGTAGATCTCAGGTATTAAGGTTAGTTAAAAATCATGCTATTGCTAGGATAAATCCGATGTCGCCAATGCGATTATACAGGATTGCTTGTAAAGCTGCCGTGTTTGCATCTGTTCGTCCGTGTCATCATCCGATTAGTAGAAATGATATGATTCCAACTCCTTCTCAGCCAATAAATAGTTGGAAGAGATTGTTTGCGGTAACAAGGATTAGTATTGTAATGAGAAATAATAGTAGGTACTTGAAAAATTGGTTAATATTTGGGTCTGAGTGCATGTATCATATTGAGAATTCTATGATAGATCATGTGACGAACAGTGCTACTGGGACAAATATTATTGAGAAGTAGTCTATTTTAAAGCTAAGTGAGAGTTTAAGGGTCTGAATTGTTAGTCAGTGTCAGTTGGAGATAATTATTTCTTGTCCTGTATTGATAAATATTATTGTGGGAATTATACTAATAATGAAGGCACATGAAATGGTTGTTTTTACATATAGTGGGTAGTTAGAGGTTTTGTAGGTTTTAGAGCTTGTTATTATGATGGGTACTATTAAAAGGGATAAGGTGGTGAGTGTAAGGGAGGAGAATATGTTTATTACTTTTATTTGGAGTTGCACCAATTTTTTGGTTCCTAAGACCAATGGATAACTACTATCCTTTAAAAGTTTGAAAAAGCCATGTTGTTAAGCATGGGGGCATAGAATTAGCAGTTCTTGCATACTTTTTCGGTTAGTGAGAAGGTGGTGGACTTCTATTATTAGATTCACAATCTAATGTTTTTTTTAAACTACACTTACAATATAGGGATCCTAGAATAACTTTTGGGTTTAGGGATAGGAGTAGTAGAGGTAATATATGTAGTAATATGAGTGCATTTTCTCGTGTGAAGGAGGGTGAGATGTTGTTGATATGGTATGTATATTTTCCTCGTTGTGTTGTGATTAGTATATAGAGGGAGTATAAAGCGGTAATTACTATGTTTAATCCTATTAGGATAATTGTAATGTTTGATCATGAGAAGGTGGATATGACTACAAATAGTTCTCCAATTAAATTAATTGTGGGGGGTAGAGCTAGGTTGGTTAGGCTTGCTAGGAGTCATCAAGTAGCTATTAGTGGAAGGAGTGTTTGTAGGCCACGAGCTAAGATTATTGTTCGGCTATGGATTCGTTCATAGTTGGAGTTTGCTAAGCAGAATAGTATAGAGGATGTTAGGCCGTGGGCAATTATTAGGGCGGTGGCTCCTATGTAACTTCAGGGTGTTTGGATGAGGATAGCTACGATGACAAGTGCTATATGGCTGACGGAGGAGTATGCGATGAGTGATTTTAGGTCTGTTTGACGTAGGCAGATTGAGCTGGTCATGATTATGCCTCATAGGGACAGTATAATAAATGGGTATGCTATAAAGTCGGTTATTGGATTTAAGAGAAGTGTAATTCGTAATATTCCGTATCCGCCTAGTTTTAGCAGGATCGCTGCAAGTACCATGGAGCCTGCGATGGGGGCTTCTACATGGGCTTTGGGAAGTCAGAGGTGGAGACCGTATAGTGGTATTTTAACTATGAAGGCCATCATGCACGCTAGTCATATGAAGGCATTAGATCAAGAGTTTGATATTGGCTGTACTCAGTATTGAAGAATTAGGAAATTTAGGGATCCTACTGTGTTTTGGATATAGACCAGAGCAACTAATAGTGGAAGAGATCCTGCTAATGTATAAAATAGGAAGTAGAGGCCGGCGTTTAGGCGTTCTGTTTGGTTTCCTCATCGGGTAATAATAATCAGTGTTGGGATTAGTGTTGCTTCAAATAGGATGTAGAAGAGAATCAGCTCTATGGCAGTGAAAGTCATAATTAAGAATAATTGTAGTAGGATTAGTATAGTAATGAATAGTTTTTTTCGGATTAGGCTTTCTTTTAGTAGGTGATGTTGGCTGGCTATTAATATTAGGGGGAGAAGTCATATAGTTAGGATTAATAGCGGTATTGATAAAGAGTCTGAAAAGAATGTTGGTGAGAAGTTAAGACTGTTATCGCAGAACTGGTTTATTAGGAGGAGGCTCGTGAGGCTGATTAGTAGGCTGTATATTGTGGGATTAATTCAGATTATATTGTTTTTTGATAGTCAAGTTAGAGGTATGAGTATTATTGTGGGAATAATGTATTTTAGCATTGCAATAGATTGAGGTTTTGGACATAATCAGTACCATATGTGTTTGATACTGTTACCAGTAGGGATAAGCCTAGTGCTGCTTCACAAGCTGCGAAGACTAGTAAAATGATGGGTATTATGCTTGCTAGTGTAAAATGTGTATTTAGAATCATTAGAGTGGCTATGATAAATAGAGATAATATCATTCCTTCTAGGCATAGGAGGGACGATATTAGGTGGGATCGATACATCAGTAATCCTGTGAGAGATACTGTGAATGCTACTATGATGTTTAGAAACACAATGGACATTTGGTAATTATGAATTTGATCATAATCTAATGAGTCGAAATCATTTATTTTGTTTTAAACTAAATACCATTATTCGGTTCACTCTAGTCCTTTTTGAGTTCATTCATAAGCTAGACTTGCGGCTAGTAGAAAAATCAGGAATAGGGCTATGGTGAGTATTGTGTATAGGTTGGTTGTTTGTGCAGCTCATGGTAGTGGTAGAAGCAATGCGATCTCTAGGTCAAACAGGAGAAATGTGATGGCTACTAGAAAGAACTTTATGGAGAAAGGAAGGCGGGCAGATCCTATAGGGTCAAATCCACATTCGTATGGGCTTGTTTTTTCTGAGTAGGCGTTTAGTTGGGGGAGTCAGAATGCAATGATAACAAGTAGGGTAGCTAGTGTGCAGTTGGTTAGGAGGGCTAGTATTAGGTTTATTATTCTTTTTCGGATTTGACCGAAACTAACTGATTGGAAGTCAGTTGTACTGATTAATACTAAAAGAATATGAGCCTCATCAGTAGATAGAAACATAGAGGAAGAGTCACACTACGTCTACGAAATGTCAATATCAGGCAGCGGCTTCGAAGCCGAAGTGGTGATTAGAGGTGAAGTGAAATTTTAGTTGGCGGAAGAAACAGACAATTAGGAAGGTGGATCCAATGATGACGTGGAGGCCATGGAAGCCTGTAGCAACGAAAAATGTGGAGCCGTAGATGCCGTCTGAGATAGTGAAAGGTGCTTCGTAGTATTCCGAGGCTTGTAGTAGTGTAAAATATACGCCTAATGCAATTGTAATAAATAGGGCTTGTAGTATATGATTGCGGTTTCCTTCTATAAGGCTGTGGTGGGCTCAGGTAATGGAAACTCCTGAAGCAAGGAGAACGGAGGTATTGAGTAATGGTACTTCTAATGGGTTAAGTGGACTAATGCCTGTTGGGGGTCAACAGCCACCTAGTTCGGGAGTAGGGGCAAGGCTTGAGTGGTAAAATGCTCAGAAGAAGCCGGTAAAGAACAGGACTTCAGAGATAATAAAGAGAATTATTCCGTAGCGAAGACCTTTTTGGACTGTTGGGGTGTGGTGTCCTTGGAAAGTGCTTTCTCGAATAATATCTCGCCATCATTGGTACATTGTGAGTATGTTTGTTGTCAGGCCAAGTGTTAATAAGATTACTGAGTTGAAGTGAAATCATATGGCCAGACCGGATGTTATTAAAAGAGCGGATAGTGCGCCTGTAAGGGGTCAGGGGCTTGGGTTTACTATATGGTAGGCATGGGTTTGGTGTGTCATTATGTATTGTCGTGCAGGTACAGGCTAACTAAGAGGGTAAATACATAGGCTTGGATTATGGCTACTGCGAATTCGAGAATTGTTAGGAGAATTAAGATAATAAATGTGATGAAGGCTGTTGTAGTACTAATGCTTATTAGTGCGAGGGTGGCTCCTCCAATTAGGTGAATTAACAGGTGTCCTGCGGTAATGTTAGCCGTTAATCGTACGGCAAGGGCTATTGGTTGAATAAAAAGACTGATAGTTTCGATAATAACTAACATGGGGATTAGTGGGGTTGGTGTTCCTTGTGGTAGAAAGTGGGCTAGTGAAACTTTGGGTTTGTTGCGGAAACCTGTGATTACAGCTCCTGCTCATAGGGGAATGGCCATGCCTAGGTTTATTGATAGCTGTGTGGTTGGCGTAAATGAGTGGGGTAGTAGACCCAGAAGGTTTGTTGACCCAATGAATAGAATTAGGGATATCAGTATTAATGTTCACGTTTGTCCTTTGGGGTTGTGGATGCTTATTATTTGCTTTGACACGAGTTGAAGTATTCATTGTTGGAGGGAAATGAGGCGGTTATTTATTAGTCGATTTGATGTTGGGAATAATAGGCTGGGGAATATTACAATTAGGATAACGAGTGGTAGGCCTAAAATTATAGGGGTAATGAAAGAGGCAAATAGATTTTCGTTCATTTTTTTTCTCAAGGGGTGTTATGTTTTAATATTTTGGTTGATGTCAGTTCTGGGTTATGGTAGAAATTGTGTTTTGAGATTTTTAGTTGAAAAATAATGAAAAGAGTTAAAAACATGGATAAAATTATAGTGAGTCATGTTGATGTATCTAGTTGTGGCATATCACCAAGGAGAGTGCTGTTCTCTCAGTCTTTAACTTAAAAGGTTAATGCTATATAGCTTCTTGGTGATTTATAGTATTGATGCAGATCATTTTTCAAAATATTTCAGTGGAACTAGTTCAAGTACGATTGGCATGAAACTGTGATTTGATCCGCAAATTTCTGAGCATTGTCCGTAGTACAAGCCAGGTCGAGTTGATATAAGGGTTGTTTGGTTTAAGCGGCCTGGGATTGCATCTGTTTTTAGTCCTAATGAGGGTACGGCTCATGAGTGTAGTACGTCTTCGGAAGAAATTAATATTCGAATTGTTATTTCTATAGGCAGTACGACTCGGTTATCTACTTCTAGAAGTCGTAACTCTCCTGGTTTTAGTTCCGATGTTGGGATTATGTAGGAGTCGAAGCTTAGGTCTTCGTAGTCTGTGTATTCATAGCTTCAGTATCATTGATGTCCTATGGTTTTTACTGTAAGGGATGGGTTATTAATTTCATCCATTATATATAAAATTCGTAGGGATGGGAGGGCAATCAGAATTAGGATAATGGCCGGTAGAATAGTTCAGATCGTTTCTACTTCTTGTGCATCTATTGTACTGGTGTGAGTCAGTTTAGTTGTTAGTATAAGTGAAATAATATAGAGTACTAGAGAACTAATTAGGAAGACAATTATTAGTGTGTGGTCGTGAAAGTGCAGTAATTCTTCTATGATTGGTGATGTAGCATCTTGAAATCCTAGTTGTATGGGATATGCCATATGAGATGTACGGGGTTTTCACTCGTGACTTAACCTTGACAAAGTTATATAATAATTTACTAACATCTCATTGATCGAGAGAGACATAGTGGTTATGATGTTGGCTTGAAACCAATAGTTGGGGGGTTCGATTCCTTCCTCTCTTATTTTAGGTTAATATAGACAGGTTCTTCAAATGTATGATATGGTGGGGGACATCCGTTTAGTCACTCTAGATTGGTTGTGGTAAGGTCTACAGTTAGGACCTCTCGTTTAGATGCAAATGCTTCTCAAATAATGAAAATTATTAGTATAACTGCTGTTAGTGAAATAAAGGAGCCCATTGATGAAATGGTGTTTCATATTGTGTAAGCATCTGGGTAGTCGGAATATCGTCGTGGCATACCAGATAGTCCTAGGAAATGTTGTGGGAAAAAAGTCATATTTACACCTACGAATATAATTGCGAATTGGATTTTGGCTCATGTTGTATTAAGAGTATATCCTGAAAATAGCGGGAATCAATGTACGAACCCCCCTATAATGGCGAATACTGCTCCCATTGACAACACATAGTGGAAATGTGCAACTACATAATAAGTGTCATGAAGAACAATGTCGAGAGAGGAATTTGCTAAAACAATCCCGGTTAGGCCTCCTACTGTAAAGAGAAAAATAAATCCTAAGGCTCATATTATAGCGGGAGATCATTTGATATTACCCCCATGAAGCGTAGCTAATCAACTGAAAACTTTTACTCCAGTTGGAATAGCAATAATTATGGTGGCTGATGTGAAGTAGGCTCGAGTGTCTACATCCATCCCAACAGTAAACATGTGATGGGCTCATACAATAAACCCTAAAAATCCGATTGACATCATAGCCCATACTATTCCTATGTACCCAAACGGTTCTTTTTTCCCTGAATAATAGGTTACGATATGGGAGATTATTCCGAATCCAGGTAAAATAAGGATATATACTTCGGGATGTCCGAAGAATCAGAATAGGTGTTGATACAGAATAGGATCCCCCCCTCCTGCGGGATCGAAGAAAGTTGTGTTTAGATTTCGGTCTGTCAATAGTATAGTGATGCCGGCGGCTAATACGGGAAGTGAGAGGAGTAGCAACACGGCGGTAATTAGTACGGATCACACGAATAGGGGGGTTTGATATTGTGATATCGCGGGAGGTTTTATGTTGATGATTGTTGTAATGAAGTTAATGGCCCCTAGGATTGAGGATACACCCGCTAGGTGCAGGGAAAAAATGGTCAGGTCAACGGAGGCCCCTGCGTGAGCCAAATTGCCCGCTAGGGGAGGGTATACAGTTCATCCTGTTCCTGCTCCGGCTTCGACCATTGAAGATGCTAGAAGTAGGAGAAAAGAGGGAGGGAGAAGTCAGAAGCTTATGTTGTTTATTCGGGGAAATGCTATATCAGGAGCTCCAATCATTAGAGGGACAAGTCAGTTGCCGAAGCCTCCAATTATAATTGGTATAACTATAAAGAAGATTATCACGAATGCATGTGCGGTGACAATTACATTGTAGATTTGGTCGTCTCCGAGTAGGGTTCCTGGCTGACCTAGTTCGGCGCGAATTAGCAGGCTTAAGGCAGTTCCTACTATACCGGCTCAGGCACCAAATAATAGGTATAGGGTGCCGATGTCTTTGTGGTTGGTTGAGAACAATCAGCGGTTTATGAACATGGGTAAAATGGCTGAGTAAAGCATTAGACTGTAAATCTAAGGACAGAGGTTGGATTCCTCTTTTTGCCAGGCCTTGTGGTGAATTTTCACGCTGAATTGCAAATTCAGAGAAGCAGCTCAAACTCTGCCGGGGCTTCTCCCGCCTTTTTTTTCTCGCGGCGGGAGAAGTAGATTGAAGCCAGTTGTTTAGGGTATTTAGCTGTTAACTAAAACTTCGTGGGGGAGGATCCCACCAATCTAGTGAGGACTTAGTTTAATTAAAGCGGTTGATTTGCATTCAATTGATGTAAGATGTAGTCTTGCAGTCCTTATCAGGAATTAAGTAAATAATACTTGCTTAGGGCTTTGAAGGCTCTTGGTCTGTTTAACCTAAATTCCTATTCTAGTACTGATAGAATTGGTGTGAGTGGTAGTAGTATTGTGGATAGTACGACTATTGTTGGTAAAAGGGTTATTTTTTTTGTAGTGGAGAATTGTCATTTCATTTTTATGTTGTTTGTGGAGGGGAATATTGTTAATGCGGTGGAGTATGTGAGTCGTACATAGAAGTATAGGTTTAGTAGTGCTGTGATTGCTATGAGAGTGGGTAGGATGATGTTGTCATTTTTTGTCATTTCTTGAATAATTATTCATTTTGGTATGAATCCTGATAGTGGGGGAAGTCCTCCTATTGATAGAAGAGTAATGAGGGCTAGAATTGTTATAATAGGTGCTTTGTTTCATGTGTGAGATAGTGATAGGGTGGTTGTGGTTGAGTTAGCTATGAATAGGGTAAATATAGTGGAAGTTATAATAATATAGATGGTTAGGTTAAGCAGTGTTATAGTGGGATTATACAATAGGATTGCTGTTATTCAGCCTATATGGGCGATTGATGAATAGGCTATGATTTTTCGTAATTGTGTTTGGTTTAATCCTCCTCAGCCTCCAATTATAATTGATAGGATTGATAAAGTTAGGATTAGGTCTAGGTTAATGGAGGGGGAGATTTGGTAAAGTACAGATATGGGTGCTAGTTTTTGTCATGTTAATAGGATAAGGCCTGAGGATAGTGGGATACCTTGTGTTACTTCTGGGACTCAAAAGTGGAATGGGGCTATTCCTAGTTTTATGGTAAGAGCTATTGTTATGAGCATAGAGGCTGTTGGATTAAATAGTTTTATCACGGTTCATTGGCCTGAAAATATTAGGTTGATGATAACTGCTATTATTAGTAATATTGAGGCTGTTGATTGGGTTAGGAAATATTTAGTTGATGCTTCTGTGGCTCGGGGATTGTGTTTTTTTATTATAATGGGGATGATGGCAAGTATATTTATTTCAAATCCGATTCAGATAAGTAATCAATGGGAGCTAATTATGACAATGATGGTCCCCAGTATAATGGTTATTAGAATAATAATAAAGATGATTGGGTTTATTAGTACGGGAAGGGTATAAACCAACATTTTCGGGGTATGGGCCCGATAGCTTGATTAGCTGACCTTACTATTAGAATTTGGTGTAATAGGGAGCACGGAGAGTTTTGGATTCTCAAGAGTAGGTTCAATTCCTATGGTTCTAGAAATAAGAGGGCTTAAACCTCTATTATTTACTCTATCAAAGTAATTCTTTTGTCAGACATATTTCTTATGTTTGTGGGGGAATGCTCGATAGGAGAATGGGTATTGATACGTGTCATATGCATAGGGCTAGTGTTAAGGGTAGAAAATTTTTTCATAGTAGATGTATAAGTTGATCATAGCGGAATCGGGGATAGGATGCTCGAATTCATAGGAAAGAAATTGTAAGTAGTAGTGATTTAATGGTAAAATTAATTGTGTAGAGTTCTGGTATATACGGGCTGTGAAATGCTCCTAGAAATAGGGTTGTTGTGAAGATATTTATTATGATAATGTTGGCATATTCTGCCATAAAGAATAGGGCGAATGGACCTGCTGCATATTCTACGTTAAAGCCCGAGACTAGTTCCGATTCTCCTTCAGTCAGGTCGAATGGTGCTCGGTTTGTTTCTGCTAGTGTTGAGATAAATCATATTATTGCTAGGGGCCATGCTGGAAAAATTAGTCACACTTGTTCTTGTGTGGTGATTAGTGTGGAGAGGGTATAGGATCCGTTTATTAGGAGTACTGATAGAAGAATAATTGCTAGGGTTACTTCATATGAGATTGTTTGTGCTACTGCTCGTAGGGCTCCGATGAGTGCGTATTTTGAGTTGGAGGCTCAGCCTGATCAGAGGATTGAGTATACTGCTAGGCTTGATATGGCTAGTATAAATAGGACTCCTAAATTTATGTTAATGAGGGGGTAGGGTATGGGTAGGGGAATTCATATGGTTAGGGCTAGGCTTAGGGCTAGAATGGGTGCGAGGATAAATATTGAGACGGAGGATGTGGCGGGTCGTAGTGGTTCTTTAATAAAGAGTTTGATTGCGTCGGCGATAGGTTGTAGTAGGCCGTATGGGCCTACGACGTTTGGGCCTTTTCGGAATTGTATATAGCCTAAGACTTTTCGTTCTACTAGTGTCAGAAATGCGACTGCTAGGAGAATGGGAATAATTAGTATCAGAATGTTAATTATAAACATGTTGTTAAGGAGAGGATTTGAATCTCTGAATATAAAGGTTTAAGTTTTACGCAATTACCGGGCTCTGCCACCTTAACTGGGCCCTTGTCTAGGGCGGGTGTTTGTAAAGTTAATTAAGATTAGATCATTAATTGGTTTAAGGCGCTTGTTTGAAGTTGGCCTTATTTCTCTTGTCCTTTCGTACTGGGAGAAATTTGTAATAGATAGAAACCGACCTGGATTACTCCGGTCTGAACTCAGATCACGTAGGACTTTAATCGTTGAACAAACGAACCTTTGATAGCGGTTGCACCATCGGGGTGTCCTGATCCAACATCGAGGTCGTAAACCCTATTGTCGATAAGGACTCTTGAATAGGATTGCGCTGTTATCCCTAGGGTAACTTGTTCCGTTGATCAAATGTTTGGATCAATAAGCGATAGTGTGGATTTGACTTGTGGGTCTAGTCTTTATAATCGCTCGGAGGTTTTTTTATTCTCCGAGGTCACCCCAACCAAAGCTGTTAGTCCATGTAGAGTGTTGTTGTCCCTTGATGGTTTAGTCGTTTTTCTTTGGCCTAGTTAGCTAAAGCTCCATAGGGTCTTCTCGTCTTATTTGTGTATTCCCGCCTCTTCACGGGAAGGTCAATTTCACTGATTGGAAGTAAGAGACAGTAAAACCCTCGTGTGGCCATTCATACAAGTCCTTATTTAGAGAACAAATGATTATGCTACCTTTGCACGGTCAGGATACCGCGGCCGTTGAATAGTTATCACTGGGCAGGCAGTGCCTCCAATACTGGAAATGCTGGAGGTGATGTTTTTGGTAAACAGGCGGGGTTTGTGTTTGCCGAGTTCCTTTTACTTCTTTTAATCTTTCCCGAGCGCACTCCTGTGTTGGGTTAACAGTGTAATTAATAAGTTATTTATTGTTAGGTTATTTTTATTAATTGTTAATAGCCAGGATATTATCAGATACTGACTTACACTTATGCGGGGAGAAATTGTTTCTTGTTACTCATATTAACATTATTGCTTCTATTTAATAATAGATTAGTCCAGTATTGGATCTAGGAGTTGGTTGTTTGTTATTGGAATTAATGTTATTTCGTGTTGTTGAGCTTTAACGCTTTCTTAATTGATGGCTGCTTTTAGGCCTACTATGGTGTTGTTAGGTCTTACTCTCTAGTTAAGGTTGTATCCGTTTCTAAAAGGCTGTACCTTTTTAGACTAACTTTTAAAGATACAGTGATATTTATTTGAATTTTTGGTATCTTTAAAGCTGAACTAAAATTCATTTCCTGGACAACCAGCTATCACCAGGCTCGTTAGGCGTGTCACCTCTACTTATAAATCTTCTCACTACTTTGCCACGTAGATGAGTTGGTTCTGATAAACTGTTCATAAGTAGCTCGTCTGGTTTCGGGTTACTTAGCTAAAATTCGTTTTGTTAAGTTTTTACTGGTTAACTCATTATGCAAAAGGTATAAGGGGTAAGCTTTGCTTTTTTGTACTTTTATTTTTTCTTTCATCGTTCCCTTGCGGTACTTTCTCTATAGCGCCATGTTTAGAATTTCTATCTCCTATACTTTAAATTAGGGTAAATGTTTTATTTTATTTGATCTTGATAGTTTAGTTGAGGTGGGGTTATGGGCTAGGTCTAGTTCAAGGCATTCATAGTGTATGAAATCTCTTAGGTGTAAACTAAGTGCTTTATTTAAGCTATGCCTTGGTTTGTCCAAGCACACTTTCCAGTATGCTTACCTTGTTACGACTTGTCTCCTCTTGCATGGTTGACGCGTGTGAATAGGTTCTAGTGCGTCGTGGTTGCTTGAGGAGGGTGACGGGCGGTGTGTGCGTGCTTCATGGCCTAATTCAACTAAGCACTCTATTCTTAGTTTACTACTAAATCCTCCTTTAGTCATTAGTTTCATAATGACTTTCGTATAAAATTTTCTTAGAGTAGAAAATGTAGCCCATTTCTTCCCGTTCCATAGGTTACACCTTGACCTAACGTTTTCATGTATTAATAATTGAGCTTACTTTTGTTCCTTTTTAGGGTTTGCTGAAGATGGCGGTATATAGACTGTATTAGCAAGGACCGGTGAGGTTTATCGGGGTTTATCGATTATAGAACAGGCTCCTCTAGAAGGGTATAAAGCACCGCCAAGTCCTTTGAGTTTCGGGCTGTTGCCGGTAGTACTCTGGCGAATAATCTTGTTTTAGTAATTATTTATGTTTAGGGCTGAGCATAGTGGGGTATCTAATCCCAGTTTGGGTCTTAGCTATAGTGTGTCAGCTATCGTAGAGTTACTTTCGTCGTTTATTTTTATTATAATTATGGCTTTTTACAGTTTAATTAGAATTTAACTCTATTTGGTGTTATGCTTAAACACGTTTTACGCCGTATTCTTGTTAGCTTGGGTTAATCGTATGACCGCGGTGGCTGGCACGAGATTTACCAACCCTAGTCAATATAACTTAGTCAAACTTTCGTTTATGGCTTAATTTTTGTCACTGCTGTCTCCCGTGGGGGTGTGGTTGAGCAAGGCGTCATGAGCTACAGGTGTGTGCGCTTGATGCCCACTCCTCTTGGCCCATGTTGGCCTTGAGGGTATTTTCACCGGGGTGTGGATGCTTGCATGTGTAAGTTTATTGGGGGCCAACAGGAAGGCTGGGACCAAACCTATGTGTTTATGGAGTTCGGGTACTCATCTAGGCATTTTCAGTGCCTTGCTTTAGTTTTAAGCTACATTAAC